AGCCATACTTCCTCCCATGGAAAACACAACCCGAAAAAAATCGATTGGAATAAAGAAAAAAGTCCCCCGATGGTCATACAAATTATTCAGCGAGGTAGAACAAATCGGAAAAACTGAAACAACGGAAGAGGGGGAAGAGTGGATAGTAGATCATCAAATTCGCTCGAGGAAAGCGAAACGTATAGTTCTTTTTACGCAGAGTCTAGCGAATACCGACCCTAGTATCAAAACTATGACGAAGCCTGATGAAATAGAAGAAGTGGATATGATAGATTATCCCTATGAAGCGGATTTTCGTCGAGACATAATCACTGGTTCTATGCGTGTTCAAAGACGTAAAACCCTTACGGGGAAAATGTTTCCCTTATATCCGTATTCCCCACTTTTTTTCGACAGAGTAGGATTTTCTTGGGATGTTCTTTTCGAACCATTCATATTATCAGTAATTGAGATTTCCGACCTAATACAAGACATTTTTAGAAAGGGTATAAAAGGAAGCGTAGCAAAAAGAATAAAGAGGTTGAAAAAAAAAAAAAAAATGTACATGGAGGAAAACAAAAGCTACGAAGAAATTCAAAAAGAAGTCAATGAAATGGAAAAGGGGCGGGACGGGCCGACGGAAATGGAACGAATAGACAGGACACAAGAAAAAAGATCAAACCTCTATGATGTCATTATTTATGCTCAGGCAATAAGAGCTTGTATTTTACTAATTCAGTCGAAGCTTCGAAAATCTATTGTATTACCTTCATTGATACTAGCTAAAAATATTGTCCGTTTCTTATTACGCCAAGAGTCCGAGTGGAAGCAGGATATAAGGGAGATGAATAGAGAAGTGCATCTTATATGCACCTATAAAGGTCTGCCAGTACTAGAAACAGGAAGAAACGGAATTTTTCCTCAAAACTGGGCCACAGAGGGTATACAAATAATGATAAGATTTCCTTTCCGTCTGAAACCTTGGCACCGATCTAAGATACGACCTTCTCGTCGGGATCCAAATCCAAAGCAGGAAAGTCTTGCTTCTTTTTTAACGATTTGGGGACTGGAAACTGACCGTCCTTTTGGTTCTCCTCTCGTAGGACTTGGTATTTTGTTTCGTTATTATTTTGGACCCCCTTTGAAAAAACTCCAAAAAGCAATTATAAAATGGAGTTTTCGAGCTCTAAAAAGTTTCAAAGAAAGAACAAAATTATTGTTTCTAAAGGTCCAAAAAGAACCAAAAAAATTGAGAGAGGATTCGAGTGAAATAAAAAAAGATTCTATAATCAATAATCAGATTATTCATGAATCATCCATTCAAACCCGATCTATGGATTGGACAAATTATTCACTGACAGAAATCAAAATTAAAGATCTGACTGATAGAACAAGCACAATCAGAAATCAAATAGAAAGAATTACAAAAGACAAGAAAAATGGATTTCGAACTCTAAAGATAAATATTAGTCCTAACAAAACAAGTTATGGTGCTCAAAAATTAGCATCACTAAAAAATTATTTTCAGATATTAAAAAGAAGAAATGATCGATTAATCCGTAAATCACATTATTTTATAAAATGGATCGTGGAAAGGGTATACACGGATATCCTTCTAGAGAGCTTTCCATATATCATTAATCATTTTACTAATAGTCTTTATAGGCCCATGATCATTATCAAACTTTTTCGTAAATTAAAAAAAAAAAATTTTTTTGATACAAAAGAGAAAAAGATAATTGAGCGTATTTCAACTATACAAAACAAACTTTCACCTTCTCATATTCGTCATAAGATTCAGACGAAGTCGGAGGTTTCTTTTAAATTATCCCTCGTGTCACAGGCCTATGTATTTTACAAATTATCACAAACCCAGGTTATTAACTTGTATAAGTTAAGATCTGTCCTTCAATATGACGGAGCGTCTTTATTTCTTAAGAATGAAATAAAAGATTATTTTCGAAGACAAGGAATAATTTCTTCCGAATTAAAGCATAAGAAACTTCAGAATTCTGGAATGAATCAATGGAAAAATTGGTTAAAGAGTCATTATCCATACGATTTATCTGGGCTAAAATGGTCTAAATTAGTACCGCAAAAATGGCGAAATAGAGTCAATCAACATTGTAGGGTTGAAAATAAAAATTTAACCAAACGGGATTCATCTGAAAGAGAGGAAAAGGTTTCGTTATTGCTAAATAAAAACGATCATTTTCAAAAAATGTCTAGATATGATCTTTTAGCATATCAATCGATTTTTTATGAAGATAAGAAGGACTCATATAATTACAACATACATAAACCGAAATTTGTTGATACGGGGGGGAGTATCCCTATTACTCATTTTATAAGAAAAGATTATTTTATGTATATAAAAAATCCAGATAGAAAATTTTTTGATACGAAAGGTCTTTTTTATCTCAAAATTCATAAAGATAAAGAAATCAATCCATCCAATCAAAAGGGTTTCTTTTCTTTTTTTGATTGGATGGGAATGAATGAAGAAAGACTAAATCGTCCTGTATCGAAGCCGATACCTTGGTTATTCCCACAATTTGAGTTATTTTTTAATGTATCTAAAATGAAACCCGGGTTTATACCAATTCATTCACTTCTTTTTCATTTTAATGAAGATGTTAGTCAAAATAAAAATATCACTAAAAATAAAAAGGGGGATCTTATACTATCAAATGAAAAAGAAAATAAATCTTTTGAATTAGAGAATCAAGAAGAAAAAAAAACCATAGGTCAAAGAGATCTCGCATCAGATGCCCAAAACCGAGGGAACCCTGAATCTGTTCTCTCAAATCAACAAAAATATATGGAAGAACTTTATACGAAATCAGATATTAAAATGGGTAGAACGAAAAATCAACCCAAAAGCATTTGGACTTGGGAAATAGACTTAAATGCGTTCATGAAAGGATCTTTTGCTTTGCAATTGAAATGGATGCTGAGTCCTTTGACTATGGAATTATTCGATTATGCGCTGTCCGTACTTGAATGGGAAAAGGAAAGCAGAATGACAACAAAGTTTGGTTTCGGCTTTATTAAGAAGGAGGAGTTAACTCTGGATCCAATGCTAATCCGGGATTTGAATCTTTCAAAAATCCTAAAAGAGGGAATATTTATTATCGAACCAGTTCGTATACCTGTAAAACATAATGTAGAATTTCTTATGTATCAAACCATAAGGATTTCTTTGGTTCATGAGATTAAACAAAAAAATAATCAAAAAAGATACAGAGAAAATATGGATAAGAATCATTTTGAGGAATCGATTGCAAGACATCAAATGATGACGAAAAATGGAAACAAAAATCATTATGATTTGCTTGTTCCTGAAAATATTTTATCGTCTAGACGCCGTAGAGAACTGAGAATTCTAAGTTGTTTCAATTCAAGGAATAGTAATTGTGTGGATAAAAATGCAGTATTTTGCAATGGGAACAAGGTAAAAACCTGTGGTCAATTTTTGGATGAAAGCAAAGATCTTGATAGAGATAAAATGAAATTTATTAAATTAAAATTATTTCTTTGGCCCAATTATCGATTAGAAGATTTAGCTTGTATGAATCGCTATTGGTTTGATACTAATAATGGTAGTCGTTTCAGTATGTTAAGGATACATATGTATCCACGATTAAAAATTGATTGATGATACAATTGTCTTCCCCTACGATATATATATATCGGGTGGATAAATAGCTGCGCACATGCCTTGTCTTACATCCTTTTTTGATACATGAATACTAATTCAATGACGTATCAATTAGATCAGAAAATGAATCAATAAGGAAATTCGGATTGATTCTTGTGTATACCAGATCAAAATACCTCGCATTATTATTACTGATCAGTAAAATTCATATTCGTAAAATAAAAATAGTAAATTAAGAAAAAAATTGACGCATAGAATAAATACAAAAAAAGGTAAGAAGAAATGCGTCCCCCGCCTACAGACTTGAGACCTTCTCCTAGAAAAAAACTTGCAACACCCAATCCATTTGGAATTCCATCAATTACCCGCCTATCAAAAAAATTAACTAGTTGGGACAACCCTCGTACACTGCGAATTACATATGTTGTATAAAAAGCATCTATGTAACCACGATGATGGGACCAATCAAATATTACATTTTGAATTTGGTCCGAAAAAATCCTATTTCGATATCGTTTGGCAAAAAAATTAATTAAGGCAAAATTTTGTAACGACGAATAAATAGGTTTATAGAAAAAAGACGCTATAACTATTCCAGAATAAGCTATACTAACCGAAAGGGTTGCGTTTAACACAAATTCAGACCAATCAAAAAAATTTTCATTATTCAATTTTTGATGTAAAAGAGTTATAGATGGGGTTAACCATTTGGACAATATATCCAAACCTATGCCTTCTTGATTGAAAGGGAAAGGAATTCCTAGGAATCCAATGAACAAAGTAAAAAAAATTAATATAAGCAGAGGGAATAACATAGTATTATCCGATTCATGAGGATACGGTGCAATTTTTTTATTGTCACTATTTTTAATAAAAATAAAGGATCGTATTGGTTTTTTTCTATTTTCGTGTAAATTCTTAGAAAAACTTTCGTTATTTTTTATTGGTAACAAAGTTACTAAACGAAAATTGTTGTTAATTAATTTCAGTCCATCTTGACCCCATAAAGATATTGAATAGAAGGAGCTACTTTTTTTTCCGTTGTAATTTTGAAAATGAACGTTTAAATGACCCTCAAACATAAGTAAATAGATGCGAAACATATAAAATGCAGTTAATCCTGCTGTAGCCCAGGCTATAATTGCGAAAGTTGGTGAATACAACCAAGTATCATTAAGAATTTCATCTTTGGACCAAAAACAAGCAAGAGGCGGAATACCAGAAAGAGAAAGTGTACCTACAAAAAAAGCAGTTTTTGTGATTGGCACATGTTTTTTTAAACCTCCCATAAAAACCATATTCTGACTTTTATCTGGAGAATACCCAACAATCGCTTCCATAGAATGAATAATAGATCCAGATCCTAAAAACAACAATGCTTTTGAGTAAGCATGCGTGATCAAATGGAATAAAGCAACTCGATAAGACCCCATACCTAGAGCTAACATCATATATCCCAATTGAGACATTGTAGAATAAGCTAAACTTCTCTTAATGTCTTTTTGGGCAAGAGCTAAAGTAGCTCCTAAAAGTACTGTTATTATACCTATTAAAGCGATTAGATTTAGTATGGCTGGAATGGCTATCAAAAGAGGAAAAAGGCGAGCGACAAGAAAAATCCCCGCAGCTACCATCGTAGCAGCATGTATAAGAGCCGAAATAGGAGTAGGTCCCTCCATAGCATCCGGTAACCATACATGAAGAGGAAATTGGGCGGATTTGGCAATTGCACCAGAAAATAATAAGAAAGTACATACAGTTCCAACTAAAAAATGGGCTTCATTATTATAAATCACGGTATTGAATATTTCGAACAAATCGTGAAATTCGAAACTGCCTGTTAGCCAATAAAGACCTAAAATGCCTAATAATAAACCAAAATCCCCTACACGATTAGTTACAAATGCTTTTTGACAAGCATTTGCTGCAGCAGGTCGTGTAAACCAAAAACCAATTAATAGATATGAACACATTCCAACTAATTCCCAAAAAATATAAATTTGTATTAAATTTGAACTAGTAACTAAGCCAAGCATAGAAGTATTGAAAAAACTAAGATAAGCAAAGAATCTCAAATATCCTTGATCATGACACATATAATTGTCACTATAAATAAGAACTAGAATCCCAACAGTAGTAATTAACATTAACATAATAGAAGTAAGCGGATCAACCAAGTAACCGAACTCTAAAGAAAAATCATTATTGATGGTCCAAGACCATACAGCTTGATAGCTCGAACTGCTATTTATTTGATTAATAGATAATTTAATTGAAAAAATCATAACTATAGTTAACAACAAAATACTAGGAAAAGCCCACATACGTCTAAGATTTTTTGTTGTCTTCGGAAAAAGAAGAAGTCCCGCTCCGATTAACAAAGGAACTGTAAGTGGAATAAAAGGTATGATCCATGCATTTTGGTAGATATGTTCCATAAAAAATAAAATTTGATTTTCGATTTACCGACTTTTACCTCTTTCGAAGGAGGTCAATAAAAAAATAAAGATATGTGATAATAGAATTTTTTTCTTTTTAAAAGCGAAATTCTTAGAATAAGCATTTTTATATTTATTAATATTCAACTCAAGAAGTTCTAATTGGTCAAATAACCGAATAGTTTTTAGTGAAAGTAAATTAATTAACCTATGAATATGGAAAATATCCAAAATTGATACCATTCATTATTCTTTTGATAAACCTATAAATAGAAAAAAGATCAAAAATTAGACAAAAAGTACGTAAGTCTGATACTGATATGAATCACAAGATCTACTCATATTCATAATCTAATTTAAGTTAAAAACTCGAAACTCTTTTAATTTTTTTATTCGGAATCGGTTAAGTTATTAGTTCTCTGCAAAAAAAAACACTTTGGTCGATTGTCTTCTATTTCAATTTTCAATAACAATAAAGCATATTTCTCTTTTTCTATGCTAGCCAAGACTTTACTTTACTTTCGACTTTACATAAAATAAAACTAAAAAATTGATAAAAGCATATCAAATCATATGTCTACTCTAACTAAATAACGAGTCTCGTTTCAATAAAAAAAGAAAAGAATGACACGTATTTGTTAAAATAAAAAGAGTCAAGTTTCTATTAGGTAATTAGGTATAGAGTAGCTTACTTAACCCTTTTCAATTTAAACCTTTCAATAGGTTTATTATATGACATGTAAATAAAATATGAAATAAAAAAAGAAAAGTCACATAACAAAAATAAACAGAAATAGAAGTCGAAAATTTGCTTATTGATTTTCTTATGGTACATCGTATTCGATAAATAGAAATTGGAATAAGACCAAGGGGAGTCTCTCATAATCTGCTAGGTTATTTTCATATATTTCCAAATTTTTTGAGATATTTTATAAAAAAACTTAGACTTAGAATAAAAAAAAAAAAAAGACCTATAACTAAAAAAATAGGATAGAAAGATTCCTTTGCTTTGAATACTAGATGTCTTTCACATCCAACTAGAACAGTGAATAACCTATTTATTCATTTTTGAATGGCAGTTCCAAAAAAGCGTACTTCAATTTCCAAAAAGCGTATTCGTAAAAATTTTTGGAAAAGAAAAGGATATTCAGCAGCATTAAAAGCCTTTGCATTAGCAAAATCTCTTTCTACCGGGACTTCGAAAAGTTTTTTTATACGAAAAATAAGTAATCAAATCTTAGAATAATCTGAATTGATCTGATTCAAAAAAACTTCTACAAAATTTCCTTTAGTATTTCTATTCCTAAAAAAAAGTCGAAAAAAGCAATCATTTATTTTTTGTTGAATTAATCAACATGAAATAGATCCTGCTTCTCTATTATGATATGTAAACCTACTTTATACGATACTTTTTTGTTTGAAAACTAGAGGATTTCACTACCCTTCTTTTAGTATTTTTGAGTATATTTTATCATTTATGGGATGGGGATTCTTACTTTCCCCATCAACCGTCCGGTCCCAACAGCCAATAGAAAATTAAAGTTTGTTTTAGATCTATGGAAGAACCAAAAAATCTTTAGACAAAAAGGGATCCTTAATAGATAATAGAATTCATTTTATTAAAACCTTTCCCTCCTGGATTCATTATCTTTCTGAATTTTTCTATATTTTTTTTATGTTTACTTTTTTTATTTCTATTCCAATAAAAAAATAAATAAGTTTTTTTCAATCTAAATTTTGTGGGATATTATGTACGAAGATTTTTTCTTGGAAAAGAAAAATATATCTTTAGAACTTTCTCAAAAAAGCTATTGTATATATTCCTATTCCTTAGAAAAAATTTGGAATGTTTTATAAAAAAAGAGCCGTTGGAATCACTCTTTCAATCTCGACGATTACAGAGAAAAAGGCTATTATGATTTCAAACAAGCCGCTATGGTGAAATTGGTAGACACGCTGCTCTTAGGAAGCAGTGCTAGAGCGTCTCGGTTCGAGTCCGAGTAGCGGCACAGTCTTTTCCAAATTCTAAAAGCTAATTAAATAGTCCTAGAAAAAAGAATAATAACAACAAAATGAATTTCATTCTTAATTTCTATTTCACGATTTGGAATTGAGGGATCTCTTTTCTTTATATCTATATTCTTATGATATTCTTATGATATTTTTTACTTTAGAGCACCTTTTCAATCATATTTCCTTTTCGCTCGTTTCAATTGTAATTACAATTCATTTAATAACTTTAGTAGTCAACGAAATAGTAGAACTAAACGATTCATTAGAAAAGGGGATGTTACTTAGTTTTTCCTGTATAACAGGATTATTAGGTATTCGTTGGATTTTTTCAGGGCATTTCCCGTTAAGTGATTTATATGAATCATTAATCTTCCTTTCGTGGAGTTTTTATATTATTCATATGATTCCTTATTTTAAAAACCTTAAAAAAATTGTAAATGCAATAACAGCATCCGGCGCTATTTTTACCCAAGGCTTTGCTACTTCGGGCTTTTTAGCTCAAATGAAGCAATCGACAATATTAGTACCTGCTCTTCAATCCCAGTGGTTAATGATGCATGTAAGTATGATGATATTGGCCTATGCCGCCCTTTTATGCGGATCATTATTATCAGTAGCCCTTCTAGTCATTACATTTCAAAACAATATAAGCCTTGTTGGTAAAAAAAAATTTTTACTAAACGAGTCTTTGTTCTTTGGGAAAATCCAATATATCAACGAAGAAAACAATATTTTACAAAATACCTATCTCTTTTCTCTTAGGAATTTTTATAGGTACCAGTTAATTGAACAATTCGATCATTGGAGTTCCCGTGTTATTAGTTTAGGATTTCTCTTTTTAACCATAGGTATCCTTTCAGGAGCAGTATGGGCTAATGAAGCTTGGGGTTCATATTGGAATTGGGACCCAAAGGAAACGTGGGCTTTTATTACTTGGACCGTATTTGCAATTTATTTACATATTAAAACAAATATAAATTTGAAAAGTGAAAATTCTGCAATTGTGGCTTCTCTAGGATTTCTTATTATTTGGATATGCTATTTTGGGGTCAATTTATTAGGAATCGGATTACATAGTTATGGTTCATTTCTACTAAAAAGCACCTAAATTGAAGAAAGGACCCAACCTGACAAGTACAACTCCAGGACGCGGTATATCCCATATATAAAAGCAAGTCTCGTCGAGAACCATTTCAATCGAGTAATACAGTGATTCAAATGGTTCTCACAAACGTCAAACTGTCCGATTTAAATTCTAATTAATTCGTTTTTGTCTTACATAAAAAAAGTTTCAAATGAAAAACTATCTATAAAAAAAATTGGATAGAACAACTTCTACTTTTTCAACTGATAGTGAGAGAACGAAATCTGGGTAAATGCCAATACCTATTACTGGTAGAAAGATAACGAGTGAAACAAATAACTCTCGCGGACCGGAATCAAAAAACGAAGAGGTTGCATTATTTAATAACTTGTATCCATAGAACATTTGGCGTAACATAGATAATAAATAAATAGGAGTTAATATCATTCCAATTGCCATGCCAAAAGTAATTAGGACTTTTGACATGAAAAAAATTTTTTGGCTGGTGATTATTCCAAAAAAGACTATTAATTCGGCAAAAAAACCGCTCATGCCCGGTAACGCCAGGGAAGCCATCGAAAAAGTACTGAAAAGTGTGAATATTTTTGGCATTGAAATGGCTATTCCGCCAATTTCGTCGAGATAAACAAGACGTATTCTATCATAACTCGTTCCTGCTAGGAAAAAAAGAGCAGCACCAATAAATCCATGAGAGATTATTTGTAAAATGGCCCCGTTGAATCCCGTATCAGTTATAGAACTAATTCCTATAATTATGAAACCCATATGAGATACAGAGGAATATGCTATTCTTTTTTTTAAATTACGCTGCCCCGGAGATGCTGAAGCTGCATAGATTATTTGCATTGTACCCACTATCATCAACCAAGGAGAAAAAAAAGAATGCGCGTGAGGTAATAATTCCATATTGATCCGAACCAACCCATATGCTCCCATTTTTAATAGGATTCCAGCTAAAAGCATACAAGTACTATAATGTGCTTCTCCATGGGTATCTGGCAACCATGTATGTAGAGGTATAATCGGCGATTTTACAGCAAAAGCAATAAGGAATCCAATATAGAATATTATTTCCAATCCCACCGGATACGATTGGTTAGCTAATGTTTCAAAATTTAATGTTGGTTCATTAGAACCATATAACCCGATACCCAAAACTCCCAGTAATAAAAAAACGGAACCCCCTGCAGTGTACAAAATAAACTTTGTAGCTGAGTATAGACGTTTCTTTCCTCCCCATATGGATAAAAGTAGATAAACGGGAATTAATTCTAATTCCCACATTAGAAAAAAAAGTAAAAGGTCTCGAGAAGAAAATAATCCTATTTGACCGCTATACATTGCTAACATCAAGAAATGGAATAATCGGGAATCCCGAGTAACCGGCCAAGCCGCTAAAGTCGCTAAAGTCGTGATGAATCCAGTGAGTAAAACGGGTCCTATAGAAAGCCCATCAATTCCCAATCTCCAGTGGAAATCAAAAAAGCGAATCCAGTTATAATCTTCAGCCAATTGTATTAATGGGTCGTCTGGTTGGAAATGATAACAGAATACATAGATTGTTAATAGGAATTCTAATATACATATACACATAGTATACCATCGAATTACCTTATTACCCCTATGGGGGAGGAAAAATAGTAATAAACTCGCAAATATGGGTAAAACTACAATTAAGGTTAACCAAGGAAAAAAATTCGTGGTAAAGACAAAATACACTTGGACTAAAAAACCCGTACTCGAATAAGAACAAAATAAGATATATATTCTTTATTTCGAGCGCGGGTTTTTGTCGGTAAACAAAAGATTAAAGTGGAATTTTCTGGAACGTATCAATAAGCTAGACCCATACTACGAGTTGTTTCATGCCATAAATAAACTCGAACACTCAAAAAATCGGTTGGACATGCGGATTCACATCTCTTACAACCAACACAGTCCTCTGTTCTTGGGGCGGAAGCTATTTGTTTAGCTTTACACCCGTCCCAAGGTATCATTTCTAATACATCTGTGGGGCAGGCTCGGACACATTGAGTACATCCTATACATGTATCATAAATCTTTACTGAATGTGACATTGGATCTATACTTTTTTTTAATCTCGTTAGTTTCGATCTAGTATAACCCTGTATTGTATGTAAACGAATTACATATGCAAAGACCAGACGAATCGATGATTCACCAGAACTTGTCGAATTAACTTATTTCTGTGTTGGTTTAGAAAGGAGGTCAAAAATACTTTGCTTTTTTAGATTTTGGAGATTCTATATCTATAGATTTGAGAATCTCAAATCTAATTTGAATTTATAACTCTTCAAATTTCTATAATATTAATACTACTTATTCAACAAATTCGCTTGATTAATACGAGTTGATTTTCTGTTACGATAAATTGCGGAAACAATAGCCAGTCCAATAGCTGCTTCAGCGGCTGCAATAGCTATAACAAAGATGGAGAAAATATTTCCTTTTAGTTGACGACTATCAAAAAAATCAGAAAACGTTACAAAATTCAGATTAACCGCATTCAATATAAGTTCAAGACACATAAGAGCTCTAACTAAATTTCGGCTTGTGATTAATCCATAGATACCGATAGAAAATAAATAGGCACTCAAAACAAGTACATGTTCGAGCATCATTGAGCAACTCCTTATCAATCTTGATTCAGTTCAATATGAAAAAAATAACATTCACTCGAATATACCAAACAAATACAGAGCAAAGAAATATTTTCGTAATAGATTGACATTCATATTTTATATTATACATCAATTCTATTTGACTTGAACAGAAATAGATATGAAAAAAGAGAAAAAGAATCAAGTTTGATTTGGAGTGACGTGTTTAATTTGAAAGATTTTTAATCTTATTGGCGGGCCACGGCAATTGCACCGATCAACGCAACTAAAAGAATTATCGAAATGAGTTCAAATGGGAGAAAAAAATCTGTTGATAAATGAATACCAATTTGTTGACTATTATTTATCAAATCCTGTTCTATAATCTGGTTTAATTTTGTAGTCCAAATAATTCCGTACCACGATGTATTTAGAATAGTAGTAATTAATAAAACAAAAATACTGGTACAAATTAACAAAGTAATTCCGTCTCCAAGAGTCCAAAGGCGGAAATTTTGGTCATATTCTAACCCGTTGATGAACATTACAGCAAATATAATTAAAACATTTATAGCTCCTACGTAAATAAGGAGTTGTGCAGAAGCTACAAATTGAGAGTTTGCTAAAATATAGAATAAAGATACACAAACAAGAACCAATCCTAACGAAAAAGCAGAAAAAATGGGATTGGTAAATAATACCACCCCGAGGCCTCCTAATATAAGACCTGATCCCAAAAAGACTAAAAGAAAATCGTGTATTGGTCCAGGTAAATCCATTCTATGAAAAAAAGATATAAAAAATCAGACTCTTTCATGATCTTATTGAACTGACCAGGATAAAATAAGTTAAGTTGATTGCCTTAATACACATTCCGAATTGGATGCGATTCTAATGGATGCGAATTAATGTAGGGATAGTTAGTGTACAAATTGAATTCCTTATCTAACAGGATAGTTCGAATCTAGTTGAAATCATTACAGAAAAAATCCCAAGTAAATCTGAAATTTTCATGACCTAATCAGATCAATAGGTGTTATTTTAAGTTTCGTTATTCACAAAGAAAAAATAGGTTAAATTTATATAACAACCTTTGTAATAAAAAAACTTTTTACTTTCTCAAGATATTTCTTTTTGATTGAATTGAGGCCAATTTAAGATAGTTCGAATTGTGTAATCGTCAATTATTGATATTGGTAAACGTCCTAAGGCAATTTGATTATAATTTAATTCATGACGATCATACGTAGAAAGCTCATATTCTTCAGTCATAGATAAACAATTTGTCGGACAATACTCAACGCAGTTACCACAAAATATACAGATTCCGAAATCAATACTATAATTAAGCAGTCGTTTCTTTCGAATATCAGTTTCCAATTTCCAATCTACAACAGGTAGATCTATAGGGCATACACGAACACATACCTCACAAGCAATGCATTTATCGAATTCAAAGTGGATTCGGCCACGAAAGCGTTCTGATGTAATCAATTTTTCATAAGGGTATTGAATAGTTACAGGTAACCGATTCGCATGGGATAAGGTAATCAGAAAACCTTGACCAATGTACCTAGCTGCTCGTACTGTTTGTTGACCATAATTCAGGAACCCAGTTACCATAGGGAACATATCCTAAATTTCGATAAAATTTTTTTGTTTGTTTCTTTTTCTTGTTTGGAACAGGTTATTAATCTAGTTACTAGTGAATAGAAAAGATTCGATTTTACTTATATTATATATATTATTTTATATATATTATTATAGTGAAAGGAGTTGGGAAGAAGTTGTTAATAATAAATTACCTAAAGAAATAGGTAAAAGAAATTTCCATCCAAGATTTAATAATTGGTCCATTCTCAGTCTCGGTAAGGTCCATCTTGTTGTGATAGAAATGAACAAGAACAAAAAAGTTTTCGCTAGTGTAATGAAAATACCAATTGTTGTTTCAAAGACTCCATCGCTTGCATTTATTCCAAAAAGGTCAGTAACGAATATGTACGGAATAGAGAAATTCCAGCCTCCCAAGTAAAGAACTGTTACAAATAATGAAGAAACGAGTAGATTTAGATAGGAAGCAACATAAAATAAACCAAATTTAATACCTGAATATTCTGTTTGATAACCTGCTACTAATTCTTCTTCTGCTTCCGGTAAATCAAAGGGCAATCTTTCACATTCGGCTAGAGAAGAAATTATAAAAACGAGAAATCCTATAGGTTGACGCCACAAATTCCATCCCCACAAACCATATTTGGACTGTGCTTCAACTATATCAACCGTACTTAAACTATTAGATAATTCTAGTCGGTGATAAGATCTCATTTATCATCGCTATTACAGAACCGTACATGAGATTTTCACCTCATACGGCTCCTCAAGGGTCTCGCATAAATCTAAAGACTGCTTCGATATTCTTTAATCTTGATATTATTGTAGGATAAATAGAGTCACAAGTGATCGAAAGGTCCCTAATTAGACCAATGGAATTCTGTCTGCTATACTAAAGGGCTTCTGAATTGATCTCATCCTTTACTTTTTTATTTTAATTTATATATATTAGAAATTTTAATTTTATACATTTTACGTTTTTTTGGGCCTTAAACCCTTTAGAAAATATTCTTTTTAGAAATATTAATAGATATTTGACCCTAGCCTTTTTGATTACAAAAAAAATTGACATGAAATGTAGTTTTCTTACTTAATCTTAATAGAGTTATAGGAATAATCAGAAATTTCACAATTGGATTCTTTCTATTTTTTATTCCTTTATTTAGCAAAAAAAGGAAGTAAAGGATTAATTCGTTCCTGATAGTCATTCATTTTATCAGTGGATAGCAATATACTCTGGATCGGAATTTGGGGGAGTACTACTTGATCGTTTCTACTAATTTAAAGCCCCAATTACTATTTCGTTTATGTAGAATTTTTTCGATAACTTATATAACGTAGAAAGTCTCTATTACTAACCCTTTGTGTATCTTGGTGTTCCTAACCATCCACTCAATTTTGCTCAATCTTTTCGACAGTTCGTATCATGTCATATATAGTAATACATATAAACGATAGCACGAACTCCAAAGGATGAATCTGTTTAACCCGCTTCAAGTCATGATAACTAATCCATCAGTCTTGGGGTAAATAGGTTTTCTTTACTGCTTCTATTTACTTATATTTACTTTGGCATAATTCTTGTACACAGGAAATGAGACTTAATCTTTTTACTGCGAATTTTGAAGCTGTTTTCTTTCACTCATCTAACTATCTGGTTTAGTTCATCAATCCGAAGGTTGAAAAAAAAAAAGAAAGTTCTCTATTTAATTTAATGTATTTTAGTTCATTCTTAGAAAGCTCTCGAAAGAAAAATTTGTGGAAATTTATGCCTCACCGAATCACACGTAGAGATATTGATAACACGCATAGAGTTAATGGTATTTCATAACTAATAGATTGGGCAGCAGCCCGTAGACCGCCTAAAAAGGAATATTTATTATTTGATCCATATCCTGACATAAGAAGCCCAATGGGAGCAATACTCGAAATGGCGATCCATAAGAAAACGCCATTGCTGAGATCGACTAAAATAAGCCGATTGCTAAAAGGAATTACCGAATAACTTAGTAAAATCGATATGACTGCTATGGAGGGCCCAACACTAAATAAACTCTTATCCCCTCTTGCTGGAAGAAGGTTTTCTTTGAAAAGTAGTTTTGTTCCATCTGCTAGAGCTTGAAGAATTCCCAGGGGGCCGGCATATTCAGGTCCAATACGTTGTTGTATTGCTGCGGATATTTCTCTTTCTAACCACACAATTACTAGTACACCTATTGTTATTCCCAAAATAAGAATCAAAATAGGTACAAGCATCCATATAGTTCCATAGACTTCTTTTAAGGATTCCAATATGGAAAAAGAATTGATAGCTTGTACTCCTGTTGTCTCAATTATCATTTCAACGATCAATTTCTCCCATAATGATATCTATGCTACCTAGTATTGTCATAATATCAGCCAATTTCATTCTTTTAACTAACTGAGGAAGAATTTGCAAATTGATAAAACCGGGCGGGCGAATTTTCCATCTCCATGGAAAAGAACTTTGATCTCCTATTAAATAAATTCCTAATTCTCCCTTTGGAGCTTCGACTCTTACATAAAGTTCTTGTCTCGATAACTCAAAGGTTGGGGCAGGCTTTTTACTAATGAATCTATATTCAAAATTATTCCACTCAGTATCTTTTACTCTATTAAAGCGTCGGATTTCTAAATTCTCATAGGGCCCCCCCGGAATGCCTTCTAGAGCTTGCTGAATAATTTTTACAGATTCCACCATTTCGCCAATTCGGATTAAATAACGAGCTAATGAATCGCCTTCCTTTTGCCATTGAACTTCCCAATCCAATTCGTCATAACATTCATAACGATCAACTTTACGAAGATCCCATTGTATTCCGGAAGCTCGTAACATCGGTCCTGACAACCCCCAATTTATTGCCTCTTCTCCGCTAATAATGCCCACTCCTTCGACTCGTTCTAAAAAAATAGGATTTCGCGTAATAAGCTTTTGATATTCAGCAATTGCTGTTAAAAAATACTCACAAAAATCTAAGCATTTATCTATCCAGCCATAAGGTAAATCGGCAGCGACTCCTCCGATACGAAAAAAATTATGCATCATTCTCATGCCAGTGACAGCTTCGAATAGATCATATATCAACTCTCTTTCTCTGAAAATGTAGAAGAAAGGGGTCTGTGCACCAATATCCGCCATAAAAGGCCCTAGCCATAATAAATGAGAAGCTATCCGACTCAACTCCAACATAATAACTCGGATATAGCTAGCTCTTTTAGGTACTTGAATATTTCCTAACTGTTCTGGTGCATTTATAGTTATTGCTTCTGTAAACATAGTAGCTAAATAATCCCAACGGGTTACATAAGGCAAATATTGTATAATTGTTCGGTTTTCCGCAATTTTTTCCATGCCTCTGTGCAAATAACCTACTATTGGTTCACAATCAATAACATCTTCACCATCTAAAGTAACAATGAGTCGAAGAACGCCATGCATTGATGGGTGGTGAGGCCCCATATTGACTATCATTAGATCTTTTCTTGTAACTGGTCCAGTCATAAGTTTTTTACATATTTATTCTTTCATGAATTGCTGAAAACAAAAAGAAGTTCATCAAAATTGAAGATCGAATAAATCAAAGACAAAATTATACAAATTAACGTTTTTTTATCGCTCGAATATTCAATTGGCTGATTAATTCTTTATACCTTATTTCATCTTTTTTTGAAAAATAAGCCAGAAGTCGTTGACGTTTTCCCAAAATTTTTCGTAGACCTCTTTGCGATGAATAGTCTTTTTTGTGTAATTCTAAATGTGAAGTAAGGCGCCGTATCTTATTGGTGAAACAGAATACTTGAAATGTAACAGATCCCTTCTTTTCTTCTTGCAAACTAACTTCCATGAGTGAATTTTTTGTCATAACTTTAGAAATCCATAAATAAATATATATAATATAATTTCATTTCGTATTGCGTCAATTTTTTTCTTAATTTACTATTTTTATTTTACGAATATGAATTTTACTGATCAGTAATAATAATGCGAGGTATTTTGATCTGGTATACACAAGAATCAATCCGAATTTCCTTATTGATTCATTTTCTGATCTAATTGATACGTCATTGAATTAGTATTCATGTATCAAAAAAGGATGTAAGACAAGGCATGTGCGCAGCTATTTATCCACCCGATATATATATATCGTAGGGGAAGACAATTGTATCATCAATCAATTTTTAATCGTGGATACATATGTATCCTTAACATACTGAAACGACTACCATTATTAGTATCAAACCAATAGCGATTCATACAAGCTAAATCTTCTAATCGATAATTGGGCCAAAGAAATAATTTTAATTTAATAAATTTCATTTTATCTCTATCAAGATCTTTGCTTTCATCCAAAAATTGACCACAGGTTTTTACCTTGTTCCCATTGCAAAATACTGCATTTTTATCCACACAATTACTATTCCTTGAATTGAAACAACTTAGAATTCTCAGTTCTCTACGGCGTCTAGACGATAAAATATTTTCAGGAACAAGCAAATCATAATGATTTTTGTTTCCATTTTTCGTCATCATTTGATGTCTTGCAATCGATTCCTCAAAATGATTCTTATCCATATTTTCTCTGTATCTTTTTTGATTATTTTTTTGTTTAATCTCATGAACCAAAGAAATCCTTATGGTTTGATACATAAGAAATTCTACATTATGTTTTACAGGTATACGAACTGGTTCGATAATAAATATTCCCTCTTTTAGGATTTTTGAAAGATTCAAATCCCGGATTAGCATTGGATCCAGAGTTAACTCCTCCTTCTTAATAAAGCCGAAACCAAACTTTGTTGTCATTCTGCTTTCCTTTTCCCATTCAAGTACGGACAGCGCATAATCGAATAATTCCATAGTCAAAGGACTCAGCATCCATTTCAATTGCAAAGCAAAAGATCCTTTCATGAACGCATTTAAGTCTATTTCCCAAGTCCAAATGCTTTTGGGTTGATTTTTCGTTCTACCCATTTTAATATCTGATTTCGTATAAAGTTCTTCCATATATTTTTGTTGATTTGAGAGAACAGATTCAGGGTTCCCTCGGTTTTGGGCATCTGATGCGAGATCTCTTTGACCTATGGTTTTTTTTTCTTCTTGATTCTCTAATTCAAAAGATTTATTTTCTTTTTCATTTGATAGTATAAGATCCCCCTTTTTATTTTTAGTGATATTTTTATTTTGACTAACATCTTCATTAAAATGAAAAAGAAGTGAATGAATTGGTATAAACCCGGGTTTCATTTTAGATACATTAAAAAATAACTCAAATTGTGGGAATAACCAAGGTATCGGCTTCGATACAGGACGATTTAGTCTTTCTTCATTCATTCCCATCCAATCAAAAAAAGAAAAGAAACCCTTTTGATTGGATGGATTGATTTCTTTATCTTTATGAATTTTGAGATAAAAAAGACCTTTCGTATCAAAAAATTTTCTATCTGGATTTTTTATATACATAAAATAATCTTTTCTTATAAAATGAGTAATAGGGATACTCCCCCCCGTATCAACAAATTTCGGTTTATGTATGTTGTAATTATATGAGTCCTTCTTATCTTCATAAAAAATCGATTGATATGCTAAAAGATCATATCTAGACATTTTTTGAAAATGATCGTTTTTATTTAGCAATAACGAAACCTTTTCCTCTCTTTCAGATGAATCCCGTTTGGTTAAATTTTTATTTTCAACCCTACAATGTTGATTGACTCTATTTCGCCATTTTTGCGGTACTAATTTAGACCATTTTAGCCCAGATAAATCGTATGGATAATGACTCTTTAACCAATTTTTCCATTGATTCATTCCAGAATTCTGAAGTTTCTTATGCTTTAATTCGGAAGAAATTATTCCTTGTCTTCGAAAATAATCTTTTATTTCATTCTTAAGAAATAAAGACGCTCCGTCATATTGAAGGACAGATCTTAACTTATACAAGTTAATAACCTGGGTTTGTGATAATTTGTAAAATACATAGGCCTGTGACACGAGGGATAATTTAAAAGAAACCTCCGACTTCGTCTGAATCTTATGACGAATATGAGAAGGTGAAAGTTTGTTTTGTATAGTTGAAATACGCTCAATTATCTTTTTCTCTTTTGTATCAAAAAAATTTTTTTTTTTTAATTTACGAAAAAGTTTGATAATGATCATGGGCCTATAAAGACTATTAGTAAAATGATTAATGATATATGGAAAGCTCTCTAGAAGGATATCCGTGTATACCCTTTCCACGATCCATTTTATAAAATAATGTGATTTACGGATTAATCGATCATTTCTTCTTTTTAATATCTGAAAATAATTTTTTAGTGATGCTAATTTTTGAGCACCATAACTTGTTTTGTTAGGACTAATATTTATCTTTAGAGTTCGAAATCCATTTTTCTTGTCTTTTGTAATTCTTTCTATTTGATTTCTGATTGTGCTTGTTCTATCAGTCAGATCTTTAATTTTGATTTCTGTCAGTGAATAATTTGTCCAATCCATAGATCGGGTTTGAATGGATGATTCATGAATAATCTGATTATTGATTATAGAATCTTTTTTTATTTCACTCGAATCCTCTCTCAATTTTTTTGGTTCTTTTTGGACCTTTAGAAACAATAATTTTGTTCTTTCTTTGAAACTTTTTAGAGCTCGAAAACTCCATTTTATAATTGCTTTTTGGAGTTTTTTCAAAGGGGGTCCAAAATAATAACGAAACAAAATACCAAGTCCTACGAGAGGAGAACCAAAAGGACGGTCAGTTTCCAGTCCCCAAATCGTTAAAAAAGAAGCAAGACTTTCCTGCTTTGGATTTGGATCCCGACGAGAAGGTCGTATCTTAGATCGGTGCCAAGGTTTCAGACGGAAAGGAAATCTTATCATTATTTGTATACCCTCTGTGGCCCAGTTTTGAGGAAAAATTCCGTTTCTTCCTGTTTCTAGTACTGGCAGACCTTTATAGGTGCATATAAGATGCACTTCTCTATTCATCTCCCTTATATCCTGCTTCCACTCGGACTCTTGGCGTAATAAGAAACGGACAATATTTTTAGCTAGTATCAATGAAGGTAATACAATAGATTTTCGAAGCTTCGACTGAATTAGTAAAATACAAGCTCTTATTGCCTGAGCATAAATAATGACATCATAGAGGTTTGATCTTTTTTCTTGTGTCCTGTCTATTCGTTCCATTTCCGTCGGCCCGTCCCGCCCCTTTTCCATTTCATTGACTTCTTTTTGAATTTCTTCGTAGCTTTTGTTTTCCTCCATGTACATTTTTTTTTTTTTTTTCAACCTCTTTATTCTTTTTGCTACGCTTCCTTTTATACCCTTTCTAAAAATGTCTTGTATTAGGTCGGAAATCTCAATTACTGATAATATGAATGGTTCGAAAAGAACATCCCAAGAAAATCCTACTCTGTCGAAAAAAAGTGGGGAATACGGATATAAGGGAAACATTTTCCCCGTAAGGGTTTTACGTCTTTGAACACGCATAGAACCAGTGATTATGTCTCGACGAAAATCCGCTTCATAGGGATAATCTATCATATCCACTTCTTCTATTTCATCAGGCTTCGTCATAGTTTTGATACTAGGGTCGGTATTCGCTAGACTCTGCGTAAAAAGAACTATACGTTTCGCTTTCCTCGAGCGAATTTGATGATCTACTATCCACTCTTCCCCCTCTTCCGTTGTTTCAGTTTTTCCGATTTGTTCTACCTCGCTGAATAATTTGTATGACCATCGGGGGACTTTTTTCTTTATTCCAATCGATTTTTTTCGGGTTGTGTTTTCCATGGGAGGAAGTATGGCTGTCTCGTATATTGTTTGAATCCTGAGATCAATTAGGACTTTTTCGAATAAAAATCTCAAAACTTTTTCTGGATCTTCTGAATCAATTCCTCTTTGTTCCGGAAATAAAGAAAGTCCTTTCCAATTTGGTATTGATTCTTCAGCAAATTCATCGATTAAAAGACTCAATTCTCTTGCTACTGATTTTTTATCCAATGTATATATTGTCTCTCCCAATTTATCTTCCAATTTATCGGCCACTTGATGGACCAATTTCTTTTCCAATATAGCTACTTTCGCTTCCACTTTCTGATACAATTCTTCAAAATCAAGTTCCTTACCCCCAAAAAGAAGGATACTATGAACTTTATTGAGTTTATTTATCAAATTTGTCTCTATCGAATTTTTGACTTCAATTTCATTTAGGATTGAAGGTAAAAAAAATTTTTTAATTATTCCACGATAGGATCCGTTTAAGAGAGGATCATATATTTTAGGCAAGTATTCTTCTTTAGTTTTATTATTGCATAATCGAGTCTTTTTTTCGAGTACATCCAGATAAGGAGATCCTCTGTCTAGGGCTTCAATTCTATCCCTAAACTCGTTCCTTAGGCTCCTCCATTTTTTTTCGTTGGTATAAATCCAACAATAATAATTGTGCAGTTCATCATAGAAGAATTTATCCAGTTCATCACAGACGAATTTTTCTGTTGTAAAAAAATAAAAATACATTTTTTGTCGTAGCATTTCAAAAAAAGCTGATAAACTGGATGGATATGTAAAAGAAATTCTTCGTTTTCCATCACTTTGACATGTATAAAAAAAATATTGTGACATTTCGTTTCTTACAGCATGTTCGAATCGATAATTTTTTATATATCGCAACGGGCGATTCCATCGTTTAGAGTCGAAAAGAAGACTCACAGGGGTTTTTTCAAACCAGAAGAGGTCTTTAGCTTCTTCTGTTAAGTGAAAGTGGAATTCATCCTTTGTTTTGTCCTTTCCATTCACTCGGATCCTTTCCGTTTCATCGATTTTGTCCGGATCCTCCCTTTCTTCCGAAAAAAGGAAAGGAGTTTCTTCCGAAAAATCTTCCGAAAAAAGGGAAGGAGTTTTTTCCAAAAAATCTTCCGAAAAAAGGGAAGGAGTTTCTTCCAAAAAATCTTCCGAAAAATCTTCCGAAAAATCTTCCGAAAAAAGGGAAGGATCTTCTTCGGTGAATCCCTCTTGTTCCTGTTTAGTCCCTTTCGTTTCGAAAGTTGTTTCTA